ATGGATAAGGCGAGGTGGTTATTTTGAGTCTATCATAAAGATATTGCTTGATTATATTTTTTTTTTTCTATTATTATGGGTTTTATAGGTTTTTTCTATTCGGTCATAATGAGGCTTTCTCTTTCTTGGAGTTACTCTTTTATAACTAATGGGGTGGTATACTTACACTATGTCACTCTTCATGCTGTTTACATGATTTTTTTTTTTGTTATGCCTTTTAGCATAGGTGGCTTATCAAATTTACTTATTCCATTATGTTTTAGCTTAGCAGATATGTGTTTACCCAGAATTAATAATCTTTCTTTCTGGATGTTAGTGTTTTCTTTTTGCTTGACCGTTATTTCTTCTTCTATTTATTTAGGCGCTAGCTCTGGTTGGACTTTGTACCCACCTTATTCATCCTATCCTGGATCCTCCTGACTATCCACAGACTTTATTATCTTCTCGTTACATTTAGCAGGTGCTAGTTCTATTTTGTCCTCAATTAATTTTATAGTTACTGTTTTCGTTTTACCTATAAATTATAATTTTTCATTTTTTCAATATCCTCTATTTATAGTTGCACAACTTACTGTAAGCTTCCTTTTACTAATTTCTCTGCCAGTATTGGCAGCTGCTATAACTATGTTGCTTTTTGACCGTAATTTTTCCACTTATTTTTTTAGTAATGTAAATGGTGGTGACGCATTGCTTTATCAACATTTATTTTGGTTCTTCGGACATCCTGAAGTTTACGTTTTGATACTGCCTGCCTTTGCAGTTGTCTCCCATTTTTTATCCTTTTCCATTAATCGTGCTGTGCCTTTTTCTTATCCTGGACTAAGTATTGCTATTATTGGCATAGGCGTGTTGGGTTGTGTTGTCTGGGCTCACCATATGTTTACCTCCGGTATGGATATTGATACTAGATTTTATTTTGCCTCTGCCACTCTAATTATAGCGGTTCCTACTGGTATTAAAATTTTCTCCTGGCTATTTACCTTACTGTCTGACTATCTTATTTACAGTCCTCTATTAATTTGGGTTCTTGGTTTTATTTTTCTTTTTACTTTTGGTGGCCTATGAGGTATAGTTCTTTGAAATTGTCATTTAAATTTATTTTTTCATGACTGATATTATGTTATCGCCCACTTCCATTATGTTCTTTCTTTAGGAGCAGTTGTAGGTGTTTTTATTTCTTTATTTTTTTTCTTTCCTATTTTTTATAATTTAACTTATTCCTATCTAAATCAAACTTCCATTTTTATTGTTTTTTTTATAGGTTCTAATATTCTTTTCTTTCCTTTCCATTTCTTGGGATTATGGGGTTTACCCCGTCATTATTTACTTTTTGATTTGAATTTTTTTTGTTTTAGTATTTCTTCTCTTTTTGGTCTAATTTTGATACTTATATCTAGTGTGGAAGTTTGTTCTAATGTTTTTTATAGGGAAGGGTTGAATTACTTTTCATATTATATTGATTTATTTTTCAAACTAGATATTTTTATAGAAAATAATGTCCAATGTTTTTATAATTTATATCTGTTTTCATCCAAATAATGGTATTCGGTTTTTTTCTATTTTCTTATATTTCTCTGCTTTTCCTTTGTTTTTTACTATTTTCTCTAATAATATTTTGTTGCTTCAACTTTTTAATTATTATATACTAATTTTTTTTCCATGTCCTACCTATCTCAACTAAGTTTATCCTTTTTTAGTCATCAATTTATTTTGGTTATTTGTGTTTTTATTGTTTTTTTTATTTCTGTTATATTTATTTTTTTGTTTTTTTACCAACATAATAATACTATTTTCAACTCCAATTTTCTTCTCGAATATTTTTGGACTTTCATTCCTGTTGTGTTAGTTGTCATCTTATTCGTACCTTTATTTTTTTTTAATAATTTTCTAAGTTCTGAGTTCGATTTTAATTATTTTGTAATTGGTAATCAATGGTTTTGGGATTTCATCTATTTAGATAATTTCGTCTTTACAACTAGTTTGTTTAATTACGATTTCTTGTATAATAGTTACCCCACCGTCTACTTACCGGCTCTCCATAAATTAAATTTTTATTTAACATGAAATGATGTTCTTCATGCATTTTCTCTTCCCCATCTTTATACAATGATTGATTTAGTACCTGGAACTCTCCATACTCTAAATTTATTTTTTCCCTATATTGGTGTCTATACCGTTTATTGCGCACAAATTTGTGGTATTAATCATTGAGCTATGCCTTTTATTGTTAATGCTCAATAAACTCGTCAGGTATTTTTTTCTATATTCTTTTTTCTATTCTTAGTCTTAGTTTAAATTTATTTATTATACATGACTATCGGTTATTAACATTTACTCGTCAAGGTGACTATTCTGAATTTATCATAAAGACATTGCTTGATTATATTTTTTTTTTTCTATTATTATGGGTTTTATAGGTTTTTATATTCTTTTTTTTTTTTTTTTAGAATCATGGGTCTTTACTGATAATCACTTAATTCTTGTTTTTAATTTTTCTTGTTCTAACATTTATGCTGTTTATTTCTTAGTTATTTTGGTCCTGCTTATCGCGTTTTATTTCTTTTGTCCGGTTCGCAATTTACATAACTCAAATTCACTTAATTTTAAAGATTTCTTTTTAAATGTGATTACAAAATTCTTAAAATTCTTAAAAAAAAATTACTTCCCCTTATTAAGAAGTTGTTTTATTATACTCCATTTCATTGTAGATTGGACTTATACTATTTATACTCTTATTTTCTTATTATTTTTCTATTTCACTAAATATCTGTGTACTTTATTTCCTAGAAAAATCCACTGAAATCTAAATAAATTTGATCCTATTTTGAATTACATCCTGAAATCATTTATTAATATTTTAAGTCTTTCTGGTTTATATAAATGTTTATTTAATTTTTTTTTCTTTTTAGGTTTTGAACATCATATTTGCTTAATATTCTCATTTATACTAATATTATTAATTTTATTGATATCATTTTTTAAATACTTATATTCTAATAATAAGCATTTTAAAGGATTTGTTTTAAAGTCGGTCTCTTTCTTATCTAAATTCTATATAGGGAATGTACTACTTTGAGGTGGTTGTTTTTTCGTTTGCATTTTTCCCTCTCAAGAAACTAATTGCATTCCCCCTTTTGAAGGCATTCCGCCTCTTGCAGATATTGGCGATGTTCTTAACCCTAGTCCCCTTGGGGATGCTGCTGCTCTTTTTGACCAGATTGACTCTATGGTTAATACTAAGGAAGGCCCTGTAGCACCTAGGGTACCTGTTGAGGCATATTACAGCAGCGCTGATATTGTAAGTAACTTATGACCGAGTCCAGAATTAGAGTCAGAACACCTTTATGATGAACTTGTATTTCCAAGACCTTTAGTTTGATGAGGTTATAGTGATGTTCTAGACGTAGGGGCTTCCGCATCTGCACCACATCCCACATCTTTAGTATTAGAGAATCCCGCACTTGAAGGTGATTATTCAGTTTTAAACCATTCTCCATTAGCTTCAGATTATTCACATGAAGTAAATATCTCATCTGCCTCAGGACTGCCTACCACAAATACTTGAGTTGAATCTAATTCTTTATTTTCAAAAGTAAAAAAATTTTTAGGTTCTCTCGATTGTAGGAAACAGAAATAGTGTTAGTGTTTAAATTAGTATTATTTATTCCTATTACTTTTACTTAATTATGTTTATTGTTTTCTTCTTTATATCGTCAGTTTTCTCATTTTAACGTCCATAATTTATATATCAATTTAATATTATTTTTAAATTATTTAAATATTTTGGGGTGCATTGCTTTCCCATTCTTTATTTTTAATTTAAATTAGTTTAATGAAGTTTTATCATAATTTAAATACAATAATTGTAGACTTATCTCTAAGGTTTTCATACATATGGTGTACATACTTAATATAAAACTATTTGTTTTCTTCTTTGTATCTGCACACACCCTACACTTTTTTAATTTTATAAATTAAAAACTTTTTTCTCGTTATGGTGGCATAAGATAATACATTTTATTTTTATTTTACCTTTAAATATATCATTAATATTGTCTTTCTTTCTTTATTTCATTATGCCATAATTTTTTTTCTATTTATATTTTTGTTTAATAAAATTTTCCAATTTCTTTTTTATTTTTTTAATTTGGAATTAAGTTTTATTAAATACTCCAATAATTCTTGGTAAGGAGTTTTCTAACTTCGAAATAATAAAACAAGAAATTAATTTTCAAACAGTTTTATATGTTTAAGAAAATAATTTCTTTTATAAATTGGTTTATTATTATAATTATTTATAATTTAATTTATATTAATATTTACAAGTTTATTAATACAATTTATTCTTATCTCTATACTTTTTTAAATTATTTTATTATTATCCTATTATTGCTAATAATATATACATTAAATTATTTTATTTAGGTACCCCCCCCCATTATAATTAATTTTATTATAATTATTGTAAAAATTAGTATTAATTTTATTTATCTAAATTCTTGTTCTTAAATTTATTCATTCAATAGTATTCTATTTAATTTTTATCACACATGTTTTATAAAAACTTAAGATTTAGTTTATTATATTAAATTTGATAAGTGTAAAATTATTGTTTCTATTTAAATCCGTCGGTGTGTAACTTGGGGTCTAATGAACTTCGTTGTTAATCTTCCAATGTGGTAAAATTCTTATAACTATTGTTTTAGAAATTGTTTATTCCTATTTTTAGATGATAAGACCCTTAAAGTTTAAATAAATAGGGCGAGTTTCTGATTTTTTATAACGAATTAAAATTCATAAAAATTGTTATTTTATTTTATTACTTAAGGGCTAACGATTTGTTGTTCCGTTTTCGTAATCACATATTCTCGATGTTGTATAACCATTAATAATTAAACAAGCTAGATCTTGATTTTTATTTTGACCGTTGGGCGATCAAAAATCGGTTCTTTATATGAGTTTAGAACGTATAATTGCAGTTCGGTTTCTATCTAAATTTTATTATTCTTATAAGATATTATGAAAAGAAATTTTATTTATTATTTTTTCTAAAGTTATAATTTAATTTATTTGCTTTTCTTTATTTGACTAATAAAAAATTTATTGTATTGTTTAGTATTTTAACCCTAAATACATCTTATTGACCCCCCCCCCCCCCCCCCCTGGTCTCTCTTTATTTTTTTTAGGAGTTCCATTTAGCCTATTCTCTAATAATTGTACCAGTTCAAGCGGTGTAAACCTTAAAATTTATAATTCTTATTTTCATACTAAGCTTCCACTTTTCAAACCTTTTATTGTTTTTGTCCATATTTTCTAATGTGCCTTAGTTATTTATATTATTAATTTACATAGTTTTGAAAAATATACATGGGTGTATTAATTTTTATTAAAAAAAATTAAATAAATATTTGTGCAAAAGAAATCAACTATTATTTTTTTAAATCATTGAATATTGTATAGGTTGGCATATTAATTATAGTAGAGTTTCTATTGACTACTATCCAGAAGCCACCTTGGGGTCACGGAGTCCCAAGGGGTGTTTAGGTTCGCCCCACAAACATTTTTGATCACTCTCAGTGTTATGATAGTCCTATGCAATTTTTATAAAATAAGTAGTATTATGGTTTGTGGTGTTGAAATCCTACAAATTTTGATTATAATTTTTTTTATTTATGTTATATACCCACCTTAATCTTTCTATTTTGCCTATTTTTATTTGACTTTTATTTTTTCTCTTATTTAATTATTTGTGTTATTTTTTTTCTGCTTTTTGAGCTTTTTGGGTTTTTATAATATTCCTTATTATTATATATATGTTATATTTTACTCATTCTTATTCAGAAACTTTAACTGAATTTTGATTTATACAATTTTTTTGTAATTCTCAATTTTTTATTTATTTTGTAGTTTCTGAAGTTTTCTTCTTTTTTGGTATTTTTTGGTCTTTATTCTGGGTTATTTTTTCCTATGATTCTTGTTTTATTTTATCTTTAAGTTTAATAAATCCTTTTGGTTTAGCACTTTTTAATACTTTTTTACTATTAACATCTTCTACTTTTGGAGTTTTATTTCATCTAAATTATCTGAACTTTAAATATGATTTAAATCTATTACTTTGTATTGTTTTTGGTGTATTTTTTATTATTAATCAATATGTCGAGTTCAGAATTTGTTTTTATACCATCTCAGATTTCTCTTTTTGTTCTGTGTTTTTTCTTGGTACCGGTTTTCATGGATTTCACGTCTTAGTCGGTGTTATTTTCTTATTATTAAATTTGATATACTTCTCTTTAAATAGGTTTTACCTGTTATTCTTTTTAAACTGCAGCCTTCTTTACTGGCACTTTGTAGATATTATTTGGTTATTCCTCTTTTCTATTATCTATTGTATAGTGTTCAATCTTTATATCTAGTGGTTGTTAAAATGTTTCTATTATACTATTTTTTTATTTTATTTTATTCTTATATAAATGTGTTTTATTTTTTAATAATTTTTGAGATTTGATCTATTGCATTGATTTTAAACTTTATATGACACTTTTGATTTGTTTTTTATTTGATCTTAGTATTAGATTTTTTCATTTGTTTTCTTTTAATTAACTTCTTTTTTAATATATTATTTGCTTATTTATTAGTTTTTGGATTGTTCAGTTTGTACTTCTTCTATTTTTTTATCCTACCCTTTTACTTGTATAATAATAAGTTATATATATTTTATTTTTGATTATACCATAAATATTATATACTTTTTTCTGTAAAATTATTATTTTATTTGTCCAACATAATTTTTTATTTAATAATTTTTCTTATTCTTTTCTTTTTTTTTAATTTTTCTTTGAATTTTATTTTATTATTTTCTTACTTATTTTATTTCACTGTTTACATTATTTGATTAGACATCTCTCACTACTTTCTTTTTGAATGGATCCTATTTTACATTTTAAACTTATTTTTATTAGTGTTAATTATTTATTTTTACACCCTGATACTTTTTCTTGGCATTCCAGGTACTTCTTTATTTTTTTTTAATTTCGTATTTTGGTTTTTTGTATTAAATAATTGATATTATATTTCTTTTATAATATGCGTTGTGTACTTATTTTTCACTTTAAATGTTCTAAAATTATTTCTTAATTTTTAAATGCTTTTTCTTGTTTTTTTAATTTTAATATATGTGTTTATAAATCATCTTTCCCAATTCAAAATTCATTTTAATTTATTTTGATTCCATGCTGGCTTTGCTACTAATATTTATTTTACTTTATCTTTATACTTCTTCTTTTTAATGTTATTTATTTTATTTGCTTTTTTAGAGATTGAAATAAATTTTATCTGGTTTCTTTTTATATCTTTAAATTTTTTCCTTAATAAGTTAATACTATATTTATTTTGTATTTTATTTCTAATTTTAACTCTATTTTATATTTTAGAATTAGGTTTTTTATTTTAATTTAATGTATTTATTTTTTTTTCAATCCTTATTTTTTTTAGTTTTCAATTTATTTATGTTTTATAATTTTTTTAGAAGAGAAATTTTTTTTATATTTTCTATAATAGTTCTTTTAAATTTTCTTTTTATTTCTAATATTTACGTATTTTTTATTGTATATGAGTTTTTAGTCTTTCCTCTTTTAATTTGGACACTTCTGTCTTGCTCTATGAATTATATTTTATCTCGTTCTTTCATTTTCTTATTCTTTATTAGTTACGTTTTAACTTTTCTTTTCTTTTTATCATTTTTATTGTTAAGTTTTTGTTTTTTACAATATAATTTTGTTTTTTTTATCCTTTTCTCTCTGTCTTTTTTATTTAAAGCACCTCTATTTCCTTTTTTCAATTGGTTAATATTTTTACACGTATACGCCAGTACTGGCATATCTGTTTTTTTAGCTAGTTTTTATTTAAAATTATGAGCATTATTTTTTCTGTTTTTTTACTTCTATTTAAGCTATAATTTAATATTATATGTTAGTATATTAACTTGTATTTTAGTTTTATTTTTTATTGTTTTCGAAATCAATTTCAAAAGATTAATAGCTTTTGGTAGTATATTCCATTGTTCTATATCTATTTTATTTATTTATTTTTCTTATATTATTCAACTTAAATCTTTATTGATTTTATTTTTCATTATACATTTTATTCACGCTTTTTGTTCAGGGTTATTTTTTTATACCTTTGGCATCCTCTATGAGTTTTTCCATATAAAAACTTGGATCACATTTTCTTCTTTTTCTAAATTTTGAAATGAATTTATATTCTTTGTGTTCCTACTAACGATGGTTTATTTCTCTTTTCCATTATTTTTTACTTTTCTAGTGGAACTAACCATTCTGGTAAATTTAAACTCTCAATTTTATTTTTTTTTGTATTGTTTTTTAATTTTTACAAATTTCATATTCTTATTTCTAAATTTTAAATTTTTCTATAATACCTTGTCGCTTGTAAGCCTATCATACTATATGTCAGTTAAAAATTATTTTTCATTCTTTCTGGTATTAATATCATGCGCCTTTTTTTCGCATTGCTTTTAGGTCTCTTTATTTTTTAGCTTTACTATCTTCTTTTATTCATTTATTTTCAGCTTGTATTCCTCTATGCCTTCTAATTTAAATTTCTCTTTCAACTTTGGTGTTATACTTTTAGCGACTTTAATTCTTTTACTAATAACAGGTTTTTTATCTGTTTTATTTTATTCTAATAATTTAGAATTATCTTTTTCTACCCTCATTCTTGGAGGTTATAACAAATTTAACTATTTTTTTTTAAGAGTTATGCACAACACTTTAGCTAACATGTTCTTTATTTTTATTTACTTTCACATAGTTAAATCTTGGTTTTATACTTCTAATAATAATATGTTAGTTCTTTTAATAGGGATTGTTATTTATTTTATAAGTTGTGCCATCGCCTTTTTTGGGTATTGCCTACCCATGGGTCAAATGTGATATTGGGCTGCTATAGTAATATTCTCTCTTCTATCTATCCTACCTTACGGTAATTTAATAATATTATACTTATTCGGCAGCTTCTCCATATCCTCGAGAACATTGTCTATTCTATTTTTTCTTCACTTTCTAAGTCCTTTGATTTTGACTATTTTAGTTGGCTTGCATCTCTTAAAACTACATTGAAGCCTCTCCTCCACTACTTGAGATTTTTTAGATTTAGTTTATTTTTATCCATATTACCTTATAATCGATTTATTTATTGTTTCTTTTTATGCCTTTATTGTTATTCTTGTAATTTTTTTCTTTTGATTTTATTTTTTTGAATCTGCTAATTTTTTGGCTTTTAACTCCCTCGTCACTCCTTTACACATATATCCCGATTGGTTTTTATTATTTCCCTATGCATGTCTTCGTTGAATAGATTCTAAATTAATTGGTGTTTTCTTATTGATATTTATAATTCTAAATCAATTTACCCTGCCCGTGATTGCTTCTTATTTTAAACTATTTCACTTTAGTATTCTAAATATTTTGATGGTTTGTATGTTTATTTTATTAACTTTTTTTGGATGATACCCTTCTGTATACCCTTTTGATTATTATGTTGTTATATTTCAATTTGTGACTTACATTATAGCTTTTTTATTTTTATCCTTATATTTGTTTAAATTCATATTGTTTTGAACTTTATAGGATTTCTTATTATTAATGTTATTATGTCTTTCTATTTTTTTCTTTTTCTTATCTGTTTTCTATATAAGTTATTTAAATTTTAATATTCAATCTCTCTACTCTCTATTTGTAACTTTATTAATTCTGGTTGTACTTTTCTCTTATTTTTTTACACTTAGTCAGGGTTCTTTATTTTTTGATTATATTAATATTTCACATTTCTCCATATTTTCTAATTTTAATTTTATATTTTCTTTTATAGTTTTGCTCGTATGTGTCGTTCTTCTTGGGTTTATTTTAGCTTATTTTAAATGATTTTATTTCATTTTATGGTTTCTTTTGGTGTTCTTCCTTTTTTTTCTTTCCATAAGTTCGTATGTTATTTCTTTTAATTTTATTCTAATGTTTGTATTTTGGGAGTTGATGGGTGTGTGCTGATTTTTTCTTATTTCTGCTTTCTTTTTTAGAATAAAAACTAGATTCGCATCTTTCGTGGCTTTTTTTTGGAATTTGTCTGGTGATTTTGCCCTTTTGCTTTATTGAGTGATATCTATAATTTTATTTTGAACTCTCACTGTAAGTTTTAATTATTATTATACAGTTAGTATATTTTTTATGATTCTGGCAGTCTTTGCCAAATCTGCTGTTTTTCCAGCACACACTTGGCTGTACTATGCTATGGAAGGCCCCACCCCTGTATCAGCATTTTTACATGCTGCTTGAATGATTACAGCTGGTGTATATTTATTTTTCGTTTTCCCTGTCTACGCGAATAGTTGTATTTATTTGCTTGCTTTATTTTGAATACTTTATTTTTCTTTTAATGCCATTTACTACTACGACTTAAAAAGAATAATAGCTTGATGAACTGGTAGTCAAATGGGTTACATATTTCTATTTTTTACTCTTGGTTTCTCTTTAAATGGTTTGCTTTTATTTTGATATCACGCTGTTTTCAAATCTTATTTTTTCTTTCTAGCTGGGTTTATAATTTCTTCTTTATTCGATTATCAAGATTTTCGCTGACAATTTATTTCTTTTTCATGGCTTTTTTTTCTTTTTTTTTGTGCAGCATCGCTGGTAGGCTTATTTTTTTTCTGGACAGGCATTATAAAAGAAATTTTTGTATACTCATACCTTGGTATTTTATTGATTAAATTCTCTTTTTTCTTTATCTTTATTTTTTGATGTATATACAGTTTCAAATTATTCATTATAAGATATATATCTTTTAAATTTGATAATAATACTCTTGGCTATTTATTTTTTATGTTGGGTGTTCTTCTTCTTAATACTATCTACGTTCATTCAAATTGAATAGTCGAATACCCTCTATACTATTTTAGCTTATCTTGGGTTTTTATATTCACTGCTATATCCTTAGTTGTTCTGTTAAATAGAATTGATTTTTACTCTATTATTACAGACCTTATTTATAATATGGTCTTTTTATATTTTTATAAATTAAGTTTAATATTGTACTGCATTTTTTATGATATTTATATTTTTTGTAATTTCTTTTTCACATTTTATTAATAATTCTAATCTTATTTACTATAATATGAGTCCCCTTTTTAATATTTTTTGAAAGAAGAATTCTTGGAGTTCTTCAGTTAAGATATGGCCTTTTTATTTACTTCTTCAACGCTTTTTTTGTTTTCATTAGCGATTTCCTAAAAATTTTAGGAAAGTATAATCATTTTTTTTTCAGTTATAATTTCTTTCTCCTGTATTTATGATCTATATTTTTTCTATTTATTACTATCCTAATTCTAATTATTTTTCCTTTCAATTGCTATGAAATTGTAATTTATTTCTTCTTTCCCCTATTCTTTTTAGTCTGCATGTCCTTTATTCCCTTTCCCTTTTCCCTTTTTATTTATTTCTCCAATTCAATATTCTCCTTTATAGGCAATATAAGATCCATTCTACTATTAATATCCTACGAATTGGTTTTCGATTTTTGAATTTTAATTATATTTATCATATTATTTCAATATAATGTAGTAGTCTATTCTAATTTATTATTATTACCCGTCTGCTTTGTCTTATACATTACTTTCCTCTGTGATGCTTCTAGAGTCCCCTTCGACTTGATTGAAGGAGAAAGTGAGTTAGTTTCGGGTTTCAACACTGAATTAGCTTTTTTGTGATTTCTTATAGTATTCTTTGCAGAGTATATCATATTTTTTTTTTTCATCGTCTTTACTTGATTTTTATTTAATATTCCCCTCAGTATCGTATTATTTCTTTATTTATTCACTAGAGCCCTCCTAGTGCGATTTTTTTTTACTTTTATAATTTACTTATTTTGGTTTTATTATCTTTTTTTTTTAACCTTTTATTTTTTTTTTATCTTAATTATTATTATTTAATGTCTTTTTATATTTTATTCTTTTTTTATTCTTACTTTTTTTTAGATTTAATTTTGTGTTTCTGAGTAATAATATCTTTTTATTTTTTATTTTTTATTAATTTTTTTTATTTATATAGTATTCTAGTTTCTTTAGTAATTTTGATATATATAGGCGGTATCAGTTTATTTCTATTCTTTTACATGTGTTTAGCTTAATTTATATTTTTTTTCCACTTATATGCTTTTACACCCTACACTGTTTTGAATTTATAAAATTAAAATCAAAAACTTTTTTCTCGTTATGGTGACAATAGATATGATAACGTATTTTTATTTATTGTACTTTAAAATGTTATATCTTTTACTTTTTTTTACTTTTACCACACTAGTCTACTTTAATTCTTTATTTAATTTTATCATTTTATTAGAAATGAACATATTTTTAGTTTTTTTAATTTATTTTAACTTCTATAGCTTTATAAATTTTTTTCTTATATTGTTTTATTCTATTATCTCTATATTTTTTTTCTTATTTCTAGTTTTAGTTTAGAAGCCTCCTAATTATTACACCTATTGGTTGCCTTT